GGATAACCTTATGATAAGGAGAAAGAACTCGCGTTCGAGTACAGAAGTAAAAGTTTTAGCTCAACATATATGTATGTCTGTTTTCAAAGCACGAAGAGTAATTGATCAGATTCGCGGGCGTTCCTATGCGGACACACTTATGATACTGGAACTCATGCCTTATTGGGCATCTTATCCCATTTTGAAATTGGTTTATTCTGCAGCATCAAACGCTACTCATAACCTGGGCTTGAAGGAAGTGAATTTATTTATTAGTCAAGCTGAAGTCAATGGGGGTGCTATTGTGAAAAAGTTAAGACCTAGAGCTCGAGGACGGAGTTATCCGATAAAAAGATCCACTTGTCATATCAAAATTGTATTGAAGGATAGAAGAAAATCATTTATAAATTTATAATTATAAGTGCTTATATTACCTATAAATGGTATAAAAATATAAAATAAAAATATGGGACAAAAAATAAATCCACTTGGTTTCAGACTCGGTACAAACCAAAATCATCATTCCTTTTGGTTCGAACAACCAAAATATTTTTATGAGGGACTAAAGGAAGATGAAAAAATAAGGAATTGTATCAAGAAATATGTACAAAAAAATAAGAAAACATCTTTGGGTTTCGAAGGAATTGCACGTATAGGAATTAAAAAAAGAATCGATTTGACCCAAGTAATAATATATATTGGATTCCAAAATTTATTAATAGAGGGCCAAACGCGAGGAATGGAAGAATTACAGATGAATGTACAAAAGGAATTTCATTCTGTGAACCGAAGACTCAACATTGCTATTACAAAAGTTGAAAAACCTTATGGCCAACCTAATATTCTTGCGGAATATATAGCTTTACAATTAAAAAGTAGAGTTTCGTTTCGAAAGGCAATGAAAAAAGCTATTGAATTAACTGAACAAGCAGATACAAAAGGAATTCAAGTGCAAATCGCAGGGCGTATCGACGGAAAAGAAATTGCGCGTGTCGAATGGATCAGAGAAGGTAGGGTTCCCCTACAAACAATTCGCGCTAAAATTGATTATTGTTCCTATCCAATTCGAACTATCTATGGAGTATTAGGCATAAAAATTTGGATATTTGTAGACGAAGACTAATGGACCTTTATTTATCTTTCCATTTGGTTCAGTGATAGAAGACAAAATTACAAACTGTTTCATTCTTTTTCCATTAAATCAAAGAAAGATTAACAATTCTATAAGGTTGAATAAAAATTAGATTGATCATTTATATTTATATTTAGTATAATTAATTGCTATGCTTAGTGTGTGATTCGTTAGTTTTTTTATTTAGAGTTGCTAGTTGGGATTCAAAAAACAAAAAGAATTGACCGACCCCTACTATGTATTATGAACTTAGTAACTATATAAACTAATAACCAACTTATTGCTTCGTATTGTCGAGATTCCAAGAAACAGTCACTATATGACTGGATCGATCATATAGTTGTAGCAACTGAAAATTTTTCCATTTCCATTTATATTTATATAATTTATATTTATATAGAAAAATCTGATTCTCGGTTGTGAAACAAAAATGGAGGGATGTGGATAAATAGAAGATGATAGAAAGAGAGAACAAAAATATCAATGATATATGATTCCAATATGTATGGTCTATGAATCATCTCATAAAAGGCAGTGTGATAAAGCATCAATACTGATATAAATAAAATAATAAAGAGCCCAGGGTTAATAGAAACTGAGGAGATTGATCCGCACGGGAACAAATTTTTTTGGGGGCTCCATTGCAGAATTCAGGCCTAACCATTAATGGCGAAGCTATGGGAACGACAGAACCCGTGATTGTATAGGATTCTATTGAAAACGAATCCTAATGATTCATTGGGTGGGATGGCGGAACGAACCAAGAACAAATTGATTTATTCTAAATGGCCGCGGTGGATTAACCAGACGAATAAATAAAGAAAGAGTCAATATTCGCCCGCGAACCTTTATTTATTGGTATATTGGTATTGGATTAAATTAATATATGAAATTAAAAATTAATATATTTTGGTGTGATTGATAGGAGTAAAAATAATAATTATCTATAAATATACATAAAAAAAAGATATACGTTCGACTGTATATCTTGTATATACAGCTTACTATATAACAATAACAAATGAAATATCAAAAAATCCCATTACTCTATTACTAAGTGTATTATTTATTAGATACATGTGTATCTGGAATAGCATTGAATCATTTCATTCGCGAGGAGCTGGATGAGAAGAAACTCTCATGTCCGGTTCTGCAGTAGAGATGGAATTAAGAAACAACCATCAACTATAACCCCAAAAGAACCAGATTTCGTAAACAACATAGAGGAAGAATGAAGGGAGTATCTTGTCGAGGCAAACATATTTGCTTCGGCCGATATGCTCTTCAGGCACTTGAACCCGCTTGGATCACGGCTAGACAAATAGAAGCAGGACGGAGAGCAATGACACGATATGTGCGTCGTGGTGGAAAAATATGGGTACGCATATTTCCCGACAAACCTGTTACAGTCAGACCTACGGAAACACGTATGGGTTCGGGGAAGGGATCCCCTGAATATTGGGTATCTGTTGTTAAACCGGGTCGAATACTTTATGAAATGGGCGGAATCTCGGAAACCGTAGCCAGAGCAGCTATTGAAATAGCTGCGTGCAAGATGCCTATACAAACTCAATTCATTATTGCAGGATAGGGGTATAGAAGTAGACAAAAAGGTATTGAGGATGAAAAACGCAAGTTTATTTATTTCTGGACAGATAATATTTCTTTTTTTTTTTTTCCTTCATTCTTTGTATTGAAATAACAGATTAAAATAAAAATGATATGATTCAACCTCAGACCCTTTTGAATGTAGCGGATAACAGCGGAGCTCGAAAATTGATGTGTATTCGAATCATAGGAGCTGGTAATCACCGATATGCTCATATTGGTGACGTTATTGTTGCTGTAATCAAAGAAGCAGTACCCAATATGCCTCTAGAAAGATCAGAAGTAATTAGGGCTGTAATTGTACGTACATGTAAAGAACTCAAACGTGACGACGGTATGATAATACGATATGATGACAATGCCGCAGTTGTTATTGATCAAAAAGGAAATCCAAAAGGAACTCGAGTTTTTGGTGCGATCGCTCAGGAATTGAGACAGTTTAATTTTACTAAAATAGTTTCATTAGCTCCCGAGGTATTATAAATACTAGTGGATTAGACTAGGATCTAGTAGGGTATCTGAAATAGATCAATTAATAGATTGTGTCTCACGCATATACTTTATAAACTTTATAAAAATGTGAATAATATATAAATGAAAATAAAAGAAAGAAAAAACATGTTGATTATATCAAAATTAGGAGGTAACAATAATTATAGTTCTTCATGGGTAAGGATACTATTGCCAATATAATAACTTCGATAAGAAATGCTGACATGGATAAAAAAGGAACGGTTCGAATAGCATCTACTAATATCGCCGAAAACATTGTGAAAATACTTCTACAAGAGGGTTTTATTGAAAACGTTCGGAAACATCAAGAAGGTCACAAATATTTCTTGGTTTCAACCCTGCGACATAGAAGGACTAGAAAAGGGACATATAGAACTATTTTCAAGCGTATCAGCCGACCCGGTCTACGAATCTATTCCAACTATCAACGAATTCCTAAGATTTTAGGCGGAATGGGGATTGTAATTCTTTCTACTTCTCGGGGTATAATGACAGATCGAGAAGCTCGACTAGAAAGAATTGGGGGAGAACTTTTGTGTTATATATGTTGATCCTCCCCCTCGGGTATCCTAATTTTATCTCTAACTTCCTTTCCATTTATTTGTGAAATAGAGAGGAAAAGTTAGTTATATAACCCTTCCTCTATTAGTTTATTAGTTGATACTTCAGGGGGGTTACCTGGAATGAAAGAACAAAAATTGATTCATGAAGGTTTAATTACTGAATCAACTCCAAACGGCATGTTCCAAGTCTGTTTAGATAATGAAGATCCAATTCTGGAGTATGTTTCAGGGAAGATCCGGCGACGGATACTACCAGGAGATAGAGTGAAAATCGAAGTAAGTCCTTATGATTCAACCAGAGGACGTATATATAATTTATAGACTTCGCAAGAAAGATTTGAACGATTAGGTGATGCTTTAAATATTCCTTTCGTGGGGATACAATTCGACGTTACAAAACCAATAAATTTATTATTATTATTTTTTTTTTTCAAGGAGTAGATTCAGAATTAAGGTAAGGAATTCTAAATATGAAAATAAGGGCTTCTGTTCGTAAAATTTGTGAAAAATGTAGACTGATCCGCAGGCGTGGACGGATTATAGTTATTTGTTCCAATCCGAGACATAAACAAAGACAAGGGTAATCTTTCTAAAAAAGAACTTTATAAACTAAAGGTAGGATTTTTGTAAAAAAAAAAGAAAGGATCCGTTTTAGCATGAGATAGATATCTCCGTATATTTCTGTATATTTCTGACTCATATTTATGAGATAATAAAATATGACAAAACCCATACCAAGAATTGGTTCACGTAAAAATGGACGTAGAATACCAAAAGGAGTTATTCATGTTCAAGCGAGTTTCAACAATACCATTGTAACTGTTACAGATGTACGAGGTCGGGTGGTTTCTTGGGCCTCCGCGGGTTCTTGTCCTTCTAAATTAAAAGGCCCAAGAAAAGGAACACCTTATGCTGCTCAAGAAGCGGCTTATATGGCTATTCATACAGTAGTGGATCGGGGTATGCAACGAGCAGAAGTTATGGTAAAAGGCCCCGGTCTCGGAAGAGATGGAGCATTACGAGCCATTCGTAGAAGTGGTATACTATTAAGTTTCGTACGTGATGTAACACCTATGCCACATAATGGATGTCGACCTCCTAAAAAAAGACGTGTGTAGAAATAAGACTTAAACAGATTTCAAGAGAAAAAAATGATTTAATGATCTGATCAAATAATAATATTAGTATGGTTCGAGAAGAAGTAG